ATTGGAACATTATATTTTATTTTTGGAATTTGATCAGGATTAATTGGAACATCAATAAGATTAATTATTCGAATAGAATTAAGACATCCAGGAATATTAATTGGAAATGATCAAATTTATAATTCAATTGTTACAGCTCATGCTTTTTTAATAATTTTTTTTATAGTTATACCTATTATAATTGGAGGATTTGGAAATTGATTAATTCCTTTAATATTAGGTGCTCCAGATATAGCTTTTCCTCGAATAAATAATATAAGATTCTGACTTTTACCTCCATCATTATCTTTTCTTATTATTAGAGCTCTTACTGATAATGGAGCAGGAACTGGATGAACAGTATATCCTCCTCTTTCATCTAATATCTCTCATATAGGACAATCTGTTGATTTAGCAATTTTTTCACTTCATTTAGCAGGAATTTCTTCAACATTAGGAGCAATTAATTTTATTTCAACAATTTTTAATATACGACCTAAAGGAATAAATTTAGATCAAATACCATTATTTATTTGATCTGTATTAATCACAGCTTTTTTATTATTATTATCATTACCAGTTTTAGCTGGAGCAATTACTATATTATTAAGAGATCGAAATTTTAATACTTCATTTTTTGATCCAGCAGGTGGAGGAGACCCAATTTTATATCAACATTTATTTTGATTTTTTGGTCATCCTGAAGTTTATATTTTAATTCTTCCAGGATTTGGAATTATTTCTCATATTATTTGTCAAGAATCGGGAAAAAAAGAAACTTTTGGATCACTTGGAATAATTTATGCAATACTAGCAATTGGAATTTTAGGATTTATTGTTTGAGCTCATCATATATTTACTGTCGGAATAGATGTTGATACACGAGCTTATTTTACATCTGCAACTATAATTATTGCTATTCCTACAGGAATTAAAATTTTTAGATGATTAGCTACTCTTTATGGATCAATTTTTAAATTTTCTCCTACAATTCTTTGATCTTTAGGATTTATTTTTTTATTTACAATAGGAGGATTAACAGGTGTAATTTTAGCTAATTCATCTATTGATATTATTCTTCATGATACATATTATGTAGTAGCTCATTTTCATTATGTTTTATCAATAGGAGCCATTTTTACAATTTTAGCTGGATTTATTTATTGATATCCATTATTTTCAGGTTTATCATTAAATTTTAATTTATTAAAAATTCAATTTTTTATAATATTTTTTGGAGTAAATATAACCTTTTTTCCACAACATTTTTTAGGATTAATAGGAATACCTCGACGATATTCAGATTTTCCAGATTCATTTTTATTATGAAATATAATTTCATCTACTGGTTCAATTATATCTTTTATTAGAATATTATTTTTTATACTTATTATTTTTGAAAGTTTTTATTTAAAACGAAAAATTTTATTTTCTAATAAATTAAATTCATCTATTGAATGATTACAAAATAATCCACCTATAGAACATAGATATTTAGAACTTCCAATATTAACATCTTTCTAATATGGCAGATTAATGTAATGAATTTAAACTTCATAAATAAAGACTTTCTTTTGTTAGAATAATGACAACATGATTTTCTATAAATTTACAAGATAGAGCTTCTCCATTAATAGAACAATTAATTTTTTTTCATGATCATACATTAATAATTATTTTAATAATTACAATTTTTATTATATATGTAATAATTAATATATTTTTTAATAAATTTATTAATCGTTTCCTTCTTCATGGTCAATTAATTGAATTTATTTGAACATTAATTCCTTCAATTATCTTATTATTTATTGCTTTCCCATCATTACGTTTATTATACCTTTTAGATGAAATTTTTGAACCATCACTTACAATTAAATCAATTGGAAATCAATGATATTGAAAATATGAATATTCAGATTTTAAAAATATTGAATTTGATTCTTATATAATTCCTCAATCAGATTTAAATATAAATAATTTTCGACTTTTAGAAGTTGACAATCGAGTAATTATTCCTATAAATTCTAAAATTCGTATATTAGTTACATCAATAGATGTAATTCATTCATGAGCAATTCCATCATTAGGTTTAAAAATTGATGGAACTCCAGGACGATTAAACCAAATTAATTTCCTAATTAACCGTCCTGGTTTATTTTTTGGTCAATGTTCTGAAATTTGTGGAGCAAATCATAGATTTATACCAATTGTAATTGAAAGAATTTCATCAAAATATTTTATTAATTGAATTAAAAATTTCTAAACATTAGATGACTGAAAGCAAGTAATGGTCTCTTAAACCAACTTATAGTAAATTAGCACTTACTTCTAATGATAATTTTTAAAAAAAAATTAGTTAAAATATAACATTAGTTTGTCAAACTAAAATTATTAATATTAATATTTTTTAATTCCTCAAATATTCCCAATAAACTGATTATTAATTTATATTATTTTTATTATAATTTTCATATTATATATAATTAAAATTTATTTCTCTTTTTTTCAAAAAATACCAAAAAATACAAATATTATTAATTCATACAATAATAAAATTAATTGAAAATGATAAATTTATTTTCTTCTTTTGACCCATCTTCAATAATTTTAATAATTCAACTTAATTGATTAAGAATTTTTATTGGATTATTTTTAATTCCAACAAATTTCTGAATTTTTCCATCTCGTTATAATTTAATTTGAATAAACTTAATTAAATTTTTACATAAAGAAATTAAAATTTTATTAAATAAAAATTTATTTAAAGGATCATCATTATTATTAATTTCAATTTTTTCAATTATTCTATTTAATAATTTTATAAGATTATTTCCATATATTTTTTCTTGTTCAAGTCATATAATTTTTTCAATTTCTTTATCATTACCTATTTGAATATCTTTAATAATTTTTAGATGAATTAATAATTATAATCATATATTTGCTCATTTAATTCCAGAAAATACTCCTTTTGTTCTTTTACCTTTAATAGTTTGTATTGAAACAATTAGAAATATTATTCGTCCTTTAACTTTAGCAATTCGATTATCTGCAAATTTAATTGCAGGTCATCTTCTTTTAACTCTTTTAGGAAATATTAGAATACTAATTAATTTACCTTTATTAACTATTTTAATTTTAATTCAATTAATTTTAATATTTTTAGAATTAGCTGTTTCAATTATTCAATCTTATGTTTTTATAATTTTATTAACATTATATTCTAGAGAAATTATTTAATGACAAACCAAAATCATCCTTTTCATTTAGTTAATCCAAGTCCATGACCAATTATAACTTCATTTAGAATTATATTTATTATAATAAGAATAATTTATTTATGAAAATTTAAAATTATATCAATTTTATTTTATTTAAGAATTTTAATAATCTTATGATCAATTTATCAATGATGACGAGATATAATTCGAGAAAGAACATTTCAAGGTCATCATACAAAAAAAGTTATAATTAACCTTAAATTAGGAATAATTATATTAATTTTATCTGAAATTATATTTTTTTTATCCTTTTTTTGAACATTTTTTCATAGAAGACTAGCTCCATCTATTGAACTAGGAATAATTTGACCCCCAAAAGGAATTAATCCTTTTAATCCTTTTCATATTCCCTTATTAAATACAATTATTCTTTTAACTTCTGGAATTTCAATTACATGAACTCATAATAGAATTTTAATAAATAATTATTCTCAAACTTCTCAAAGTTTATTTTTTACAATTATATTTGGAATATATTTTATTTTTCTTCAAATATATGAATATTTTATAGCTCCATTTTCAATTTCTGATTCAGTATTTAGATCAATTTTTTATATAGCAACAGGATTTCATGGAATTCATGTAATAATTGGAACTTCATTTTTATTAACATGTTTATTTCGTCATATAAAATACCATTTCTCTAGTTATCATCATATTGGTTTTGAATTAGCTGCATGGTATTGACATTTTGTTGATGTAATTTGATTATTTTTATTTTTAACTATATATTGATGAGGAAATTAATTATTTATATAATATATTTAGTATATTTGACTTCCAATCAAAAAGTTTTTAATTAAAATATAAATAATTTTTATTATTATTATTATAAGAATTTTATTAATTTTTTTAAGAATTATTATTATATTAGTTTCATTTTTAATTTCAACTAAAATAATAATAGATCGAGAAAAATCATCTCCATTTGAATGTGGATTTGATCCAAAATCATCATCACGAATTCCATTTTCATTACATTTTTTTTTAATTACAGTAATATTTCTAATTTTTGATGTAGAAATTACTTTAATTCTTCCTATAATTATTACATTTTCATTTTCTAACCTAATAAATTGATCATTTTTAACAATCTGTTTTATTTTAATTTTATTAATTGGATTATATCATGAATGAAATTTAGGAATATTAAATTGATTATAGGGTTGAAGTTTTAAACATTTGATTTGCAATCAAAAATTATTGAATTAATTTTCAATCTACCTTAAATATGAAGTATTATACATTTAGTTTCGACCTAATTTTTTGGTAATTTTTACCCATATTTAATTGAAACCAAAATAGAGGTAAATCACTGTTAATGATTTTATTGAATTATATTCCAATTAAAGAAATATGATGATCAAGAAAAAGCTTCTAACTTTTATCTCTAATGGTTAAATTCCATTAATATTTCTATTTATATAGTTTAATAAAAACTTTATATTTTCATTATAAAAATAGAAAATTTTCTTATAAATCAACTTATATTAATTAATTAAATTAATTAATATTTTAATTTATTAAAATACTAAAATTAATTGAAAATATTCAAAGATTAATATCACCTTAATATTTTCAATATTATACTCTTTTTAAGCTATTTGAATATAAATAAATTATAACAAAAAAAATAATCATTAATCAAAAATAAAATCTTATTATATAAATTCTAAATTTTCTAATATGAAATAACTGAAATTTTTTTACTAAATTAATTATATTATTTGAAAATAATAATCTTCCATAATATTCTGATCATCCTAAATCAATAATTTTTAAATACAATTTACTTATTTTTATAATTTTATAAATAAATAAATTTACTGAAATATTAGGTAAAAATCATATTATTCTATTAAATATAATAAAATAATAAAATTGATAATTTAAAGAAAACTTACTTAAATAAAATCTCAAAAATCCTCCTATTATACAAATAATTAAAACTAAATTTTTAAAATAAAATGGTAAAATAATTACTTCTGGAAAAGGAAAAATTAATCATATTAATATTCTTCCTATTATTATTCTAAATAATATCATCAAAAATATTCTAATTCTTATATTTTTTATTCTATTAGATAAATTTAAAAATGAATAATATTGATAATCTATAATTATTAAATAATAAATTAAACGAATTGAATATATAACTGTTATTATTGTTGAAATTATTACTAATAATAAACAAAATATATTAATTTTTATTATCAATATTATCTCTAAAATTAAATCTTTTGAATAAAAACCAGATAAAAAAGGTATTCCACATAAAATTAAATTTCTTAAAATTAAACAAGAACACTCTATAGGTATTAATTTAATTAATCTTCCTATTTTTCGAATATCTTGTATTATAAATATATTATGAATAATTACTCCAGCACACAAAAACATTAAAGCTTTAAATAATGCATGAATTAATAAATGAAAAAATGCTAATTCATATTTACCTAATGATAAAATAACTATTATTAATCTTAATTGACTTAAAGTAGATAATGCAATAATTTTCTTTAAATCAAATTCATAATTTGCTCCAATTCCTGCTATAAATATTGTTAATCTTGAAATAATTAATAATATATTTAACATATTATTATTTAAAAATATAAAATTAAAACGAATTATTAAATACACTCCTGCAGTTACCAAAGTTGATGAATGAACTAAAGCTGAAACAGGAGTTGGAGCTGCTATTGCTATAGGTAATCATGAAGAAAAAGGAATTTGTGCTCTTTTAGTAATTGATGCAATTAAAATAAATAAAATAATAATTTTTATATTATTATCCTTATAAAAATCTCTATATATTATAAAATTTCATGATCCAAAATTAAATATATACACAATTGAAAATAATAAAAAAATATCTCCAATCCGATTTGATAAAACCGTTATTATTCCAGCTCTATAAGATTTAATATTTTGAAAATAAATTACTAAACAATATGAAACAAAACCTAAACCATCTCATCCTAATAAAATTCTTATCAAATTAGGTCTAATAATTAATATAATTATTGATAAAACAAATATTAATACTAATATAATAAATCGATCCTTATTAATATCTATTATTATATAATCAATTCTATAATTAATTACTATTGAAGAAATTATTAATACAAATGAAATAAATATACAAGATATTCAATCAAAATATAATAACATAGAAAATTTTACTCTTAATAAATTATAAAACTGAAACTCTAATATTAATCTAAAATTATTAATTAAGAAATATATAGAAATATTAAAAAATAATAATCTAAAAAAAATTAATAAATAAAATCTAAATTTATAAATTCTTATTTTCAATATTTAAAAAGATTATATCTTAATTTTGATTCCACAAATCAAAGTTTTTATTAAACTATTTAAATATAATAATATTATTATCTTAAATATTAATAAATTTAAAGGAATTCAATGTAAAAATATTAAATAATATTCTCGTAATGTTCCAACTCTAAATCTATAAATTCCTATATTATATTTACCATGCTGACTATATGAATAAAGATATAAATTATAAACTCCACAAAAAAATGAATAAAAAAATAAACAAATAATTATTAATCAAGATCATATAATTATTCTATTTATTAATATAATTTCTGATAATAAATTTAAAGAAGGAGGAATTGCTAAATTTATTGAACATATAAAAAATCATCATAATCTTATTTTTGGTATTAAATTAATTAACCCTTTATTAATAAATAATCTTCGTCTTCCTAACCGTTCATAAGAAAAATTTGCTAAACAAAATATCCCAGATGAACATAATCCATGAGCAATTATTAAATTAATTGAACCTATTACTCCATAAAATCTTATTGTTATTAAACCACATAATACTATTCCTATATGAGCCACTGAAGAATAAGCAATTAAACTTTTTAAATCTACTTGACGAATACAATTTATTCTAATTAAAATTATTCCTACTATTCTAATTCTAATTCACAAATAATTTATTAAATTATTAATTATTATTAAAAATGATATAACTCGAATTAATCCATACCCTCCCAATTTTAATAATACTCCAGCCAAAATTATTGAACCTGAGATAGGAGCCTCAACATGTGCTTTTGGTAATCATAAATGAATTAAAAATATTGGTATTTTCACTAAAAAAGCTAAAATTATTCTAAAATATAATAAACTATAATTTAAATTTAAAAATCTTAAAATATAATAATCTAAAACTTTAAATTTATTATAAATATAAATAATACCAAATAATATAGGTATTGATATAATTAAAGTATAAAATAATAAATATATTCCAGCTTGAATTCGTTCAGATTGATAACCTCATCCTAAAATTAAAATTAAAGTAGGAATTAATCTCCCTTCAAAAAATAAATAAAACTTTATTAATCTTATTCTCATAAATCTTAATAATAATAATAATAATAATAATAACATATTAAATATATATATTATTAAATATTCATTATTTTCATATACTTTTCTTCTTGCCAAAATTATTAAAATTAAAATTCAAACTCTTAAATAAATAAATATAAATGAAATATTATCAATTCTAAATGAATAAGAAATTAATCTATTAAAACTATAAATATTTATATTAACCATTATATAAAATATTAATAATATTATATAAATAAAAACCATTCAATAATTTTTTTTATTAAAAATTATAAATTTTAAAAAAACTGTAAATATAATTAATTTTATCATTATAAAACACTAAATACTTGAAAATTATCATTTCCATATATTCGAACTATTGAAACTAAAATTGATAAACCTAAAACCCCTTCACAAACTCTCATTACTAAAAAAATTATTATTATAAAATATATATTAAATATTATTCTTATATATATATATATAATTATAAATAATCTTAATACTATATATTCTAAACTTAATAATATTATTAATAAATGAGTTTTATTCTTAATAAATACTAATATTCCTATTAAAAATATTATTTCAAAAAAATATATTAACATTAGTTTTAATAGTTTAATAAAAACATTGGTCTTGTAAATCAAAATTAAATAAATATTTTTAAAACATCAAGAAAAAATTAATAATTTATCTTTAATTTCCAAAATTAATATTTTATTTAAACTATTTCTTGAAATTATTCAATGATATTTACTTTTTATATTATTTTCTTTAAATTATATTTTTATAATTATTAAACATCCAATAACTATAAGATTAATTCTAATAATACAAACAATAATAATTTCAATTCTATCAAGAATAATAAATAAAAATTCTTGATTTTCATTTATTTTATTTCTTATTTTTATTGGAGCTTTATTAATTTTATTTATTTATATTACATCATTAACATCAAATAAATTATTTAATTTTTCTTATAAAATAATTATTATACCTATTTTATTTTTTTTATTATTTATTTTTATAAACAAAAGACTATTTAAATGAAATTTTATTAATTCTGATATAATTAATTTTGAAATATTTAATTACCTAAATTTCTATGAACTAATTATATTATTTAATTATCCATCTAATTTATTAATTTTAATAATTATATTATATTTATTATTTTCATTAATTAGAATTATAAAAATCACAAAATTTAATAAAGGACCATTTCGAATAATAAACTAATGAATAAATCAATAAATAAATCAATTTTTTTATCAATTAATAAATCAATTTTTGATCTTCCTACTCCATCAAATATTTCAATTTTATGAAATTTTGGATCATTATTAGGAATATGTTTATTAATTCAAATTTTAACAGGTTTTTTTTTATCAATACATTATACTCCTAATATTAATTTAGCATTTAATAGAATTATTCATATTAATCAAAATGTAAATTTTGGTTGAATTATTCGATATATACATATAAATTGTGCTTCAATATTTTTTATCTGTATTTATATACATATTTGTCGAGGAATTTACTATAAATCATTCTTCTTTTTAAAAACATGATTTTCTGGAACTATAATCTTATTAATTTTAATAATAACAGCATTTATAGGATATGTATTACCATGAGGCCAAATATCATTCTGAGGAGCTACTGTTATTACAAATTTATTATCAGCAATTCCATATTTTGGAAATTCAATTGTTCAATGAATTTGAGGAGGATTCTCATTAAATAATGCTACATTAACTCGATTTTTTTCATTTCATTTTATTATACCATTTATTATTTTAGCTATAACTATAATTCATTTAATATTTTTGCATGAAACAGGATCAAATAATCCAATAGGATTAAATTCAAATTTAGATAAAATTCCTTTTCATCCATATTTTTCTCTTAAAGATTTAATTGGATTTATTATCATAATAATAATAATTTTAATTTTAATTATATATAATCCATATTTATTTAATGATCCTGATAATTCAATTCCAGCTAATCCACTATCAACTCCACCTCATATTCAACCAGAATGATATTTTCTATTTGCTTATGCAATTTTACGATCTATTCCTAATAAATTAGGAGGAGTAATTGCCTTATTTTTTTCAATTTTAATTTTATTTTCTTTACCAATTACTCACAAAAAAAAAATTCAAAGAAATTTATTCTCACCATTAAATAAATTAATATTCTGATTTTTAATTTCAATTTTAATTTTATTAACTTGAATTGGTTCTAAACCTATTGAATATCCATATATTACAATTGGACAATTATTAACAATATTATATTTCTTATTTTTTTTAATAAATCCAATTATTAACAATTGATGAAATAAAATTATATTATAGTTAATGAGCTTGATAAAGCTTATATTTTGAAAATATAATATAGAAATAAAAATTTCTATTAACTTTACTAAATTTAATTCATTAAAAATATAAAATAATTTTATAACCAACAATAAATAATATAATATTTAATGAAAAAGGTAAAAATCTTTTTCATGCTAAATATATTAATTTATCATATCGAAATCGAGGAAATGAACCCCGAACTCAAATAAATAAAAATAAAATAAATATAAATTTAATATAAAATACAATTGAAAAAATATATCTTCCCAAAAATATTAATGAATATAAAATTCTTATAAACATAATTATTATATATTCAGCTAAAAAAATTATAGCAAATGCTCCACCTCCATATTCAATATTAAACCCTGAAACTAATTCTGATTCACCTTCAGCAAAATCAAATGGAGCTCGATTAACTTCAGCTAAAGAAATTATAAATCAAATAATTGAAATTGGAAATATATAAACTATTATTCTTATAAATTCTTGATATTTAATAAATATTATTAAATTATATCTATTAATTAAAAATACTAAACTTATTATTACTAATACTAATCTAATTTCATAAGAAATTGTTTGAGCTACTCCTCGTAATCCTCCTAATAATGCATATTTTGAATTAGAAGATCATCCAGCTACAATTAAAGGATAAACATTTATTCTAATACAACAAAAAAAAAAAATAATTGATAAATCAAATCTAATAATATTTATATAATAAGGAAATCTCATTCATAAAATTATTGAAAAAAATAATGAAAAAATTGGAGATAATAAATAACTATAATAATTTGATATTAAAATAAATACTTGCTCCTTTGAAAATAATTTAATTGCATCTGAAATAGGTTGAAGTAATCCATTAAATCTAACTTTATTTGGACCTTTTCGAATTTGAATATATCCTAAAACTTTTCGTTCTATTAATGTTAAATAACCTACTCCTACCAACACAAATAAAATTAATAATATAATCTCACATAATACTAAAATTAATTCATAAATCTTCAAGTACTATTTGTAAATATACATTTATAAATTCTAAATTTATTGCACTAATCTGCCAAAATAGTAATTTTATTAAAGATAGAAACCAACCTGGCTTACACCGGTTTGAACTCAGATCATGTAAGAATTTAAAAGTCGAACAGACTTAATTATTAAGCTTCTACACCTAATCTTTTTCTTAATCCAACATCGAGGTCGCAATCTATTTTATCAATATGAACTCTCCAAAATAATTACGCTGTTATCCCTAAAGTAACTTATTTTATTATTCATTAATAATTAATCTATAATTCATAAATCAATGAATTTACATAAATAAAAGTTTATTAAATTTTATTATCTCCCCAATAAAATATAAAATACAAATATATTAAATACTTCTAAATAATTTAATAATTATATTTTATATAAAGATTTATAGGGTCTTCTCGTCTATTAAACTCATTTTAGCTTTTTTACTAAAAAATAAAATTCTAACTAATTTTAATTGAAACAGTTTATATTTCATCCAACCATTCATTCCAGTTTCCAATTAAAAAACTAATGATTATGCTACCTTTGTACAGTCAATATACTGCAGCCATTTAATTTATCAGTGGGCAGGTTAAACCTTATATTTAATCATAAAGAGATGTTTTTGTTAAACAGGTGAATATATTAATTTGCCGAATTCTTTAAAAAAATCTATAATTATATATATATATATATACATAACATTATACTAATTTTATCATTTTTTCTAACTTTTTTCTATTAAAAATTATATATTAATAAATAATTAAAATTAAATAAATTTTTAGAAAATTAATAATAAATTATTACATTTTTTTTAATATTGAATAATTTTAACCCTATATTTTATTAAAATTTATTATTTTTAAAATTATATTTTATAGCTTATCCCATAAAATATTTAAATTAAATAATTATTTATTTTTTAAATTAAATAAATAATATAAAATTTATAAATTAAATTTATTTCTTAATAAACTAGATACCTTTAAAAACGAAAAACATTTCATTTCTAATATATTATTTAAAATAAATTTATAACTTTATATTTCTTAATATATTAAATCTTTTAAAATCGAGAAATTTAATAATTAATAAATTTTATTTAATAAACCCTGATACAAAAGGTACAAAAATTAAATTTTTCTTTATAAATTAAAATTTTTCATAATATTTCAATTTTCTTTTTCAATACTAATAAACTATTATTAATCTTATTTTTTCTATAATTAATACTAAAAATTTAATATTATAACTATTTTTAATATTTATATAATTAACTTATATAATTAACTTATATATATATATATATATATATATAATAATAAATAAATAAATATAAATCAATTTAAATTGATTTGCACAAAACTCATTTCAATGTAAATGAAATACTTTACTATTAAGCTTTAAATTGCATTCTAGATACACTTTCCAGTACATCTACTATGTTACGACTTATCTTATTTATAAATAAGAGTGACGGGCGATATGTACATATTTTAGAGCTAAAATCAAATTATTAATCTATATAATTTTACTATCAAATCCATTTTCATTAATATATTTCAATATTAAATTCATTTAAATAATTTTATTGTAACCCATTTTCACTTAACTATTAGCTAAACCTTGATCTGATATATTTTATCTTAATAAAAATTAAAAATTAAAATTCTTTTAAAATATTTATAACGACGGTATATAAACTTTATAAAATTAAGTAAGGTCCATCGTGGATTATCGATTATGAAACAGGTTCCTCTGAATAGACTAAAATACCGCCAAATTTTTTTAATTTCAAGAACATAACTAATACTACTATAGTTTAAAAAATTTCATTTATAATAATAGGGTATCTAATCCTAGTTTATTTTTAAATTTATAAATTCAATATAATATATATATATATATATATATATATATATAATTTTATTTATACCAATAAATTTTATTTGTATAATCTGTTTAACCGCAATTGCTGGCACAAATTTTATTTATACTATTTAATTTAACTATTTCTAAATTTCTTTAATTCTATAATATTAATTACTGTATATATATATATATATATTATTTAAATTATAAATACTTACTAAAATTTACATGTAAATTTAACTAATAATAAAACATAAAACTTAAATTAAACTTTTATATAAAAATTAAAAAATAATAACTCTTAAAATAAATTTTAATAATTAATATAAATAATAATAAATATTATTTTTATAAATTTAATAATAAATAATAATTTATTGAAATAAATTATAGTAATATACAATATTAATAATATACTAATTATAATAAAATAATATTTATAAAAAATATAATATAATTATATCTTATATATATATATATATATATAACTAAACATACTAATTACAAAAATAAAATTTATAGTTAAAGAAAATTTAAATTTAGAAAATTATATTTTTAGAAAATTATAAATTTAGAAAAATTAATTATTTATAATTCTATTAATTATATTTAATTCATTAACATAATTTAATATAAACATATTAATAATTTTATTCCATCAAAATTATTTTTACTATAAAGAAAAAAAAAAAAAAAAAAATAAGAAGAAAAATCATTTATTAAGAAAAATTAAGAAGAAAAATCATTAATTAAGAAAAATTTTATATTTTTATAAATGTAATATTAGTAAATATATATATATTAAATGAATTGCCTGAAAAAAGGATTACTTTGATAGAGTAAATTATATAATAAAATTATNATTCATTATATTTAATAGAATTAAACTATTTCTAAAAGAATCAAAATCTTTTGTGCATCATACACTAAAATATAAAAAGATAAGCTAAATAAGCTTTTGGGTTCATACCCCATTTATAAAGGTAAAATCCTTTTCTTTTTAATTAATTTTACAAAATTATTATTTTTATTAATATTAATTTTCAGATCTTTAATTTCTATTTCTTCAAATTCTTGATTTAGAATATGAATTGGATTAGAAATTAATTTAATATCTTTTATCCCCCTAATAATAGATAATAAATTAATATCATCTGAATCATCAATTAAATATTTTCTAATTCAAACAATAAGATCAATAATTTTATTATTTTCTTTTAGATTAATATTATTTCATTTTAATGAAATATATAAAATTATAATAATAATTTCATTACTTTTAAAAATAGGAGCTGCTCCCTTCCATTTTTGATTTCCTTCAGTAATAGAAGGTTTATCATGAATAAATGTATTTATTTTAATAACTTGACAAAAATTAACCCCTATAATTTTAATCTCTTACATTTTTAATTATAAATTAATAATTTACATTATTGTAATTTCCTCAATTATTAGAAGATTAATAGGAATTAACCAAAATTCTTTACGAAAATTTTTATCATTTTCTTCAATTAATCATTTATCATGAATAATTTCTTCAATATTTATTAGAAATTTAATAATATTTATATATTTTTTATTTTATTCATTAATATCATTTTCAATAATTTTATATTTCAATATATTTAATATTTCTTATATAAATCAATTATATTCAACTTTTTTTTTTAATAAATATTTTAAATTTTTAATTATTTTTAATTTAATATCATATGGAGGACTTCCTCCTTTTTTAGGATTTTTCCCTAAATGATTAATTATTCAAAATTTATTAAACTTAAATATATTTTTTTTATTATTTATTTTAATTTTTAGATCATTAATTTTTTTATATTTATATATTCAATTAAGATTTAATATAATAATATTTAATTTTATTGAAAATAATTGAATTATTTATAAATATATTAATTATAATTATTATAATTATATAATTATAAGATCTATATTAAATCTTTGAATAATTTTCATTTTTCCTTCTTTATATTTTTTTCTTTAAGGCTTTAAGTTAATTAAACTAATAGCCTTCAAAGCTAAAAATATTAGACTAATCTTTTAAGCCTTAGTATTTTTACACCTTTAGAATTGCAGTCTAAAATCATTTTTGACTATAAAGCTTTGATTAAAAAGATTATTTCTTATACATAGATTTACAGTCTATTGCTTATTTTCAGCCATTTAATCGCAACAATGGCTATATTCTACTAATCATAAAGAT